AACCGAAACAGAATTGATAAAATAGTCCTAGAAACCCAATTCTCCCACTTAGGCTTACAATGCTTTGGGATTTATAATATCAAAACTTATTAAGTTTCTTATATTATAATGTATAATAACGGCATAGATATTCTAATCTACTTCAATATTGAATACCAGAAAACTGTATGAATGTTGTATTTATTAACTTATTTATTAACGCGGGTATAGCTAATCTAGATCTCCGTCTTCTCTCTTCTTTTATTGCCCTCTTGTCCTGTCGTGTCGTTAATTGACAGTATGACTTAGGGCTCAATATAATTTGACCGAACAAATCATAGTTTGGTAAACCACCTTGAATCTACTGCGGAGTGAAGGATCTTGGATCCAACGCATAACCCTTTGGGAATCAGAAAGATAAAGACGAGAAAGACCAATGAAATCAAGTTTCAAGATTGTATAGTTTAATGCTAAAGTTTGATTACCATTAATCCTCAGAATAGTTAACGAGTTTTTCCCTTTTATTTATATCCTATGCATCACCTAAATCCTAAAGGCGGCTCTAGGCCTGAGTTATATTAAGTTAAGGTGGCCTTAGTTACCTATGGTATTTGTCTTATTACCTATTTCTAGTTGATTTATGAATGAAGGTGGCATAGGCCCCTATGGTCCAGTGGTTACGACCTCTCTCTTTCACGGAGAAAACGAGGGTTCAAGTCCCTCTGGGGGTATACCAAGACTAAAGACTATAGGAGTGGGATTTTCTATCAAGTGATCCGTATTTGTCAAGTCCTTCTATTAGTCTACTCAGAAGAGACTTTCTATTTTATATCAAATGTTATATTTGATTTCAAGTGATATGTATTTGTCAAGTCTACTTGGGAGACGAAAGGAAGTTGATTATGGAACGTCTAAAACGAATTAGGCGTTGGGTCGATGCCCGAGTGGTTAATGGGGACGGACTGTAAATTCGTTGGCAATATGTCTACGCTGGTTCAAATCCAGCTCGGCCCAACAATTCGCCAATCTACTATCAGATGGTATAACCCTCTTGTTCTTAAGAAATACCTGATACAAGACAAGAGAATAAAAAAAATAATCTAAATTTTCTGCTAGATCTATTCTTATTTCCCTGGGATTGTAGTTCAATAGGCTAGAGCACCGCCCTGTCAAGGCGGATGTTACGGGTTCGAGCCCCGTCAGTCCCGACGGATCCAATAAGTACATCAATTCGCCTCTCCATTTTCTGTGAAATGAAGGGACAGAGAGAATAATTGAATTCCGAAGGGGTTTCCCTCTTTTTTTTTCAGGATTCTCTCGAAGAAAGAACACACCCTAAAATAAAATGAAAATAACTAAAATAGTGAAGTTGACAGAATATTTCATCTTTTCTGCCGCGACTCGTCTTTCTCATACTTCTTTGTTTTGTCTTCCAAAGAAAAGAGGATCACTAAAATTTAAAACCTAATTCCTGTCTTTTTCCACTTCGCTTGTATTGTTTGTTGGTGGGGTTTTGTAGTTAATGGAAACGGACGGGTTAGATTATACTTCATTTGATGGTTCTACAAGGAAGACCTAAGGTAGGTTATAGAAAAGAAAGAACAGAAAAGAAGGATAAATAAAGGAATTTTTGATTGGTCCGGGAATCCTATCTTGGATTCGGTATGGATAAAAGATCTTCATATGTTATATACTATTAATTCTCCACGACTAATTAATTTAATAGCTCAGATATTGTTATTCATGATATTGATCCGATTCAATATCGTCGATAGGTAATGCATTCATTGAATTGACAGGTGAAAGATTTATCATCTCTATGGGATTAAATCCCGAGTTATTGTATTGTGAAATAAAAAAAAACGATGAGATTATGGAAGTAAATATTCTTGCATTTATTGCTACTGCACTGTTCATTTTAGTTCCTACTGCTTTTCTACTTATAATTTACGTAAAAACAGTAAGTCAAAATAATTAATTAATTACTTTAAATGAAACTCGACTTCTGAATTCTTTGAAGAAATCAAAAGAAAAGTATTCTATTTTGCTGAAATCAAGGGGCTATAATCGGCGATATTCTATGAGATCCGAGAGTATGGTAAGTAAGAAATTTCTTTCTTACTTACCATACTCTCTATTAGTGTTATAGTAGTGTATAAAGTTGTACTTGACTTTCTAATAAAAAGGGTATGCTATATTAGCTTCTATCTTCAATTCAATATATGTAGTTATTAATCCATATTTGGAATTGACGTAGGACCCAATCTTTTCTTTCATACATTTATATATATATATTTATATTCCAATTCCAATGAATCTGAAAACTTCCAATGAATCTGAAATAATTGTTTTACTGTTATAGAATACATTTCTCCACTAGAATCTAATGGAATTTCGAAATGAAGATATTTTTATTTGAAAATTATTTCAATTTAAATAAAGAATGCGTTGCAGAACGATCTATAAAACAATTGATACCTTTTCATTTCTCAACTAAATTAGGAGTGCTTCTAAAGTCCACTTCTTCCCCATACTACGAGTGAAAGGGAAAAAGTAAAGACTACCATTAAAGCAGCCCAAGCGAGACTTACTATATCCATGTGAATTATGTCCCTTATCTCTATGATAGAATTATTCCATTATTGCTCACTAATAATAGTAGAATGAATGGTCCAGAGTCAAAAAGGGATTCTGGGCGAACACTATTGATGAATCAATCAAATAAATGGATTTTTAAAATCCTATATTATTTATAATCCGTACCCTTTCCCGATTGTCTCTCTGAAGGAGTTGGGATATAGTATATTATACTCTTGACGAGGGGTAAAAATTGTTTTGGGCTTTTTTTTTATTTTCTATAAAAGGTAAATTCTCTATCCAATCTCAATCTAATAGTGATTGAATGCCTGAACACTCAGAGATTCTCGCGAGTCTATATATGTAGATTACAGTATAGAAAGTACTTTCCCAACTAGTAGTGGAATTCTCGGCCGGTTATCCAATGTAATTCAAGACCCAATCAATAGACATTACATTAGCAGTAGAAGAGAATCTGGAAGTCTTGCTTCGACCATTATAATCTTTCTTTGAATTTTAGATTCAAAGATTTCCAATCTTTTACAAAATCCCCAGAACATAAAAAAATAGCGGAACAGAATAAGAGATTTCGATTCGTTTGTTGATGAGGCGGCACCCGGATTTGAACTGGGGAAAAAGGATTTGCAGTCCCCCGCCTTACCACTCGGCCATGCCGCCAAAACGATACACAATAGGATAAAAATTTCCCTTTTTGAGTTGGATTAGTAAACTTGAGTTTATTGTACTTGCATCCCTTTTTAATCCTTTTTTCTAAATTTAGAAAAATTAGAAAAGAAACCGTTTTTCCCCTTTTGATTGTATTTGATCTGCCCCTTCGATTGATTGTATAGTATCTCAAAACACACAAACTTCCACTCACTTTGATATTGAAAAATCAAATGTATATTTTCACTCAAAAAGCCTAAATTTATGGGAACCATTAACTATTTATTGACTGACAATTCGTGAATTATTCTTGGATTTGAATATCAATTTTGGTTTGCCTAATGACATAAGAATAAGCAAAAATTTATACATACTTAATTGATTTTTTTAATCAAAAATCCTTCTCAATTTCCATTATAACAAAAATTATAGGTATATGTAAACCCCAGAACGGATATTCTTATACAGATACCAAATTGGCTATTATAGTATGTTGCCTATAAATAAAGGGAATTCGTTGGAACAAAAAAAGGCCTGGCTGGGTATTGACCGGGCCAGGCCCAAAAGGCACTTCGAACAAAATAAAAGAAAGAAAGTGTTCTTTATTTATCTTTCTATTTGGATCTTTCGAGCATCTAAATTGAATTGCTAATTATATAATAACGATAAAGAATGTGAAAGAAATACTTTCTTTAATCCTTACTTGATGTGTAATGTAACATAGTAATTATCTTTTTCAATTGGGAGAGATGGCTGAGTGGACGAAAGCGGCGGATTGCTAATCCGTTGTACGAGTTATTCGTACCGAGGGTTCGAATCCCTCTCTTTCCGTTTCCGTTGATGAGTTTCCATTTTTTCTTTCAAATTTTGCAAACCCCTTTTTATTTTTTCCTTGTTAAATGTGTGGAATAGCTAAAAAAAAATCTTAAGAAAATTATAAAATCAAGCAATAAAAACAAAAAAATTATTCTTCACGTCCAGGATTACGTCCTGGATCATTGGATAGGAATCCAAAGATGAAGAGAGAAACAAAGAATATTACTACTGTATAAACGAAAAGTTTGAGAGTAAGCATTACACAACCTCCAAGATCATTTTTTGAAAAAGAAAAACGAGAAAAGACAATAGATCCTCCATTTTTATATCACATATCCTATTTTGACACCAAGAAAAGAATTCTAGAAATAGAAAAGAATGTTCAGAAATTCAAATGAAGTTGAAATTTGTAATAAGAGTCTTTGATTACCACAAATCACTTTCATACCCAAATTAGATATTGTAAGGGACCCGAAGCTAATAAGGTATTTCGCCGTAAAAAGGATTAAAATCAGGAAATAGGGCGTCTCGTGGCTATCCGAGAATTTCAATGTTTGAATCGAAGGTTCATACTGTCAGACTTATTTGATCTTATCAATTGTTATAATTTTTCTCGAATAAATATGAATTTTCTAGGATAGTATTAAAGATCTTATCGAAAACTTACAGCAGCTTGCCAAACAAAGGCTAAAAGAAAAAAGAACAGGGGTATGACTGGCATAACATCTACGATTGGATTCAAAAAAGCATAGGCTTCGGGCAATTTGGCCAAGAAAAGACTACTCGGATAAAGGGCAGAATTAAGACAGATCAAACTAAAGATATTAAGCATAACAGACATTTTTTTCGTCGAGATAATTGCATTTTGATTGAGTTATTGATATAAGGAAAAATGAAGTAAAGTAAGGTAGACAAAAAATCCTTCTTTTTCCGCTCAATCAAAAATCCTCCGATTCTCAAAGGAGAATAGAAGAAATCATACTTTCATACAATATCTTAATTGAATTATATGTAATGATCAATAAATTCCATTGAATTAATTCTAGAGATACACATGCCAAAATCCTAGCACGAATCTATAATAGATTCTATAAAGAATAAAGATTTTCTATAGTTGGACTGGAATTGACGAACACTTAATACCAATATTATTCTTTAATAGTATAAGTATCCAATAAAAATAGAAATGGGGCGTAGCCAAGCGGTAAGGCAACGGGTTTTGGTCCCGCTATTCGGAGGTTCGAATCCTTCCGTCCCAGAGCATATCCATTGTATTCTAATACTTCTTTTTTGTTCAACAAGGTTCTGTTTCAAGGTTTGGATAGACTTTTTTTATTCTTTGCGGAATCATATCTGACTTTTTCACAAACCAAACTAAATCGAGTTCAAATGACATGCAAAAGTAACTGAACCCTTTTGTGACCCATAGAAAATGGGGCATAGATCACAGTTGGAGAAAGATTACTTAACCTCAGGTTAAAAAAATATGAAAATACATATAAAACGAGGAAGTGCTTAGCCTATAGGTATGTATGGTTATCCTATTTCAGTGACAATAGTGTTTCCATTTTTGTGAAAACTAAATTGCATCCCTAAAATATGAAAATTTAAATATTTAACAATGATATTTCTTTTTATTGTTCGATCTATTTAGCTTATTTGCTTTGCATCATTGACAATTCCATTTGAAAAGAAACAGAGATCTTGCTTTTTTATGATAATAAAAAGGAGTAAAACTTGACTCAAAGAATGATGTAGAAGTAGAAAACTTTTTCAACTATCAAGATTTGTAATGATTCCTTCTAGGTTGGGAAGTTGAAAATGGTCAGTCTATCTTATTGAGTCACTTGAAGAGGCAGAGTCAAATAGAATTTATTTATTTTATTTGTGCGATTTCTGTTAGTTATGTTATTTCTATATTTGGATTTCTTAATATTTCTGTTAGATATTTTTTTGAGATAGAGATGTTCTATTCAGACAAAAAAAGACGGCATTTTGCTAAAATTTCTTCAGAAAAATCTTTATTATCTGTGTAGATATTCTCTATTAAATATAAATAACTATGTCTCTGTACCGACTGAACCAATGACTATTCATGATTCCATAATTGAATCAATTCCATACTGGTTCCAAATTAGAGGAATGTTATGGTAAAACTTCGTTTAAAACGATGTGGTAGAAAGCAACGTGCGACTTGAAGGACATGATCCGGTGTGGATTCTTATTGTTACATCCACCATTTTATATAGGAATGAAGGTGCTCTTGGCTCGACGTCGTTTGTTCTATTCTACTAGAACCCTTCTTTTTTTATTGGGTTCTAATGTAAATAGTTCATGATGGAGCTCGAGTAGAAAGTATTTATTAATTTCTCAGGGGCAACGATCTAGGGTTAATGCCAATTAATAAATTGGAACAACTTCGTAAGTATATCTTCGATATAGAAATCGAAAGGATTCCATTCCAATAAATTTTCAAAATTGTTGGAACGGCTAAAACTTTTTCGATCGACAGTGTATCGCGCATGAATCAACCTCGGTATGATTCTTTGATAGAAAGAAATCCCAAAAGGGGTATGTTGCTACCATTTTGAAAGGATTAAGAAGCACCGAAGTAATGTCTAAACCCAATGATTTAAAACAAAAATAAAGGATCCCAGAACAAGGAAACACCACTTCAATTGTCTCACGGATCCGAATAAAGAATCCAAATAAATTTTAAACGAGACAAAAACGGTGGGTTAAAGACCACTCAATAAAAAAATATCTTAAAGAAAAATCTTTAATATATTTGAGAATTATTATTATTATATTATTGAACTTGAGTTATGAGTACAAATGATTTTTTTCAGCAACGCAGCTAAATAAAAATGACTATGAGTTAAATTGAAATTTGAAATTCTATTATAGACTAATTCATTTTACAGATTTTCTATTTATTCTAATTCTAATTTTATTTTATCCATAGACAAAACATCATTTTTTCTCGAGCCGTACGAGGAGAAAACTTCCTATACGGTTCTAGGGGGGGGTTCTTTTTCATCTACATCTATCCCGATGAGCCGTCTATCGAATCGTTGCAATTGATGTTCGATCCCGAAGAGAAGGAAGAGATCTTCAGAAAGTGGGTTTTTATGATCCGATCAAGAATCAAACTTATTTAAACGTTCCCGCTATTCTCTATTTCCTTGAAAAAGGTGCTCAACCTACAGGAACTGTTCAGGATATTTTAAAAAAGGCAGAGGTTTTGCCCTAATCAAATGAAATTCAATTAAATTAAGGAAATAAAAAATAAGGGTAGGATAATGATTTCTATATCATTTTGGATATCTTTTCTATACTATGTTTTTTTATTTCCTTCTTTTCTTCTTCTATTCGTATCTAGTTATCATTGTTTTTATAGAATCCTTTTTGATAGAATCTTTTTTGATAGAATCCTTTTCTAAGGAAACCCTTATTTGATTC